GACTACGGTCTCGAATTTCTTAATAGCAGTATCTATTCGAAACGAATTCTCTAGCATTTGACTCCTTATCACCGAAGAGTTTAGTCGTACACTTGAAAGATAGCCCAGAAAATAGAAGGGATGATTATATAATTGCTTTATATGGATCCTGGCCGGTTGAGACCACAAGTCAAAATGACATTGCCAAAAGTTGACAAGGTGAGATTTCCATTTCTTTATCAGAAGACGAGCCCCCCTTGAAGCCAGAATCGATTTTCCTTGATATCTGACATAATGCATAAAAGGGTCTTTGAACAACCATAGGGTTTTCTGAAAATCGTTACAAAGCACTACTACAAGATATTCTATTTTTGCATAGAAATGTGTTCGCTCAAGAAAGGATCCAAAAGATTTGGATCGTAAATGAAAGGGTTGTTTACGGAGAAAAATGAATATGAATTCACATTCATATACATGAGAATTAGAGAGGAACAAGAAGAATCTTTGATTCTCTTTTGAAAAAAGGGAAATGGAATTTTTTGGAGTAATGAGACTATTTGAATTCCAATACTCGTAGAGAGAGAATCGCAATAAATGCAACGAAGGAGTATCTTGTATCCAAGAGTGAAGGGTTTGAACCAATATTTCCAGATGGATGGGGTGGGGTATTAGTATATCTGACACATGATTTAAATGTGATAACTTGTCCTCGAAAAAGGGAAATATTGAATGAATAGATCGTAAATTATGAGATTTTGCTATTTCTTTTTCTTCTAGGGAAGATACCAATCGCAGCGAGAATGGAATTTCCACAACGACTGCAAAACCCTCCGATATCATTTGAGAATCAAAATGATTGTTGTGCCCAACGAATCGACTTTGATTAGAATCATTAACCGAAATAATCAAACGATTCTGTTGATGCATTCGAGTAATTAAACGTTTCACAATTAGTGAACTGGATTTATTGTCATGATCTAAATTTTCCACCGGTTCATAAAGAATCGATCCATTTAAAGCATGACCATGAGCAAGCGCGTAGATATATTCCTGAAATAGAAACGGATATAGGAAGTATTGTTGCCGAAATCCATCCATTTCTAAATATCCTTGTAGTTCCTCCATTTCCATTTGAAATTACACTTGAACCAAATGGGGGATTTCTTGAGTTATCAAATAATACATAGTACGATACGGTCAGAACAAGGTATATAGTAAGAAAAGAATAGATACCCCGGAGCCAGAAAGGACAATCAACGGATCCTATTTCCATCCAATTTATTTATGTTCGTTATAGTTACAAGAGATGGTTAGAAATCCTTTATTTTTACAACCCGATCACTCTTTTGACTTTGGAATAATGAATTTTGATCAGTATACCGTTTCTTCTACACATTCGTCTCCACTACATAATAGAGAACATAATAGAGAATAGTTAGGATTCATGAAAAAAAAAAGGAATTGATGATCCACTCACAAGAGAACCCTTTCCCACATCAGGCACTAATATATTTTTAACGTCTAATTAGATCGGGTAATCATTCGAATTAAGAACAAACAGAAGCTCGTTGCTTTTGGTTTCCCTATAATTGGAGCTATAGGGCTCTATCCATTTATTCACTCGACCCAACTTGAATTGATTTGACCCCTTTCCAAGAAAAGAATCAAAACAAGATTTTGTATCGATCCGTTAAGGATGAAGTATTCTAAGAGTTCTCCATTGATACGACATGCTGTTTTTTCCTTTCATTCCCTTTCAGGATCAGTCGTGGTCTTACAAACTCCACCAATGGTATGGACGAATCCGTTGCTTCATCAAAATGTGTAAAAGACCATAGCCGCACTTAAAAGCCGAGTACTCTACCGTTGAGTTAGCAACCCATATAAATAGGGTGTGTAGATACGATCGGAATAAAAAATAAATAAAGAGATTCGATTGCCCGACCTCGTCAAAACATTGAACTAGCAACAGATCAAAAAGAAAGATTTGATGATCAATTGTGAACATAAAAATGAACAGAGATCAGATGAAAATACAACGGATTCTGGGATAAATTATAGAGAAAATCTAAATAGATGTAAAAATGGATAGACTACCCATACTCTATTTTTTTTTTGTTTTTCATTATATTAACTAAGATACTTCTTGTGTCACAACGAAATTGACGAACCCATCGTTTGAGTGAAATAAAGAAACAAACTTATGAAATGTGGATAAATAGATCTATTTATCCACGATCGAATTATATTTGTTCGATACACCATTGTCAATATGAATTGAATGTTGAGAAAACCAATTCAATAAATAAAACAAGGACTTGTGTTGGAGTGACACTACAACATAGATAAGGGATGAAGTATGAGTGGGGAAATAAATAAGGAATTCCGGTAGGAAAAAAATGTCGGGTTTATTCAATATTTATTCAATAGAGGTACAATAAGCAAGATTGACCTTTTGTTTGTTGGTGGAGTCCCAACGAAAACCATCTGATTGATGGTAATCCCATAATTTCCCAGTTATTTCATCTATTCACTCAATCTTTTTTCTATCTGTCTCATATCAAGAGAAGATATTTTTTTTATAGTTCTATGATACGGGGTCATGTGAGAGCAACAATGAATAGAGAATAGAGAAAAAAAAAATAAGGAATGGTGGAGAAACAATTAGACAAAGCTAGATACTGGCCCCCCCCTTTTTTTTATTTCATTAATTTCATTTGATTAATTCGAAATTCCTTAAATACCTCCGCCTTCTTTGAAATATCATGAACAGTTCCTGTAGGTTGAGCGCCTTTTTCAAGGAAATATAGAATAGCGGAAGCATTTGAATAAGTTTGGTTCTTTATCGGATCGTAAAAACCCACTTTACGAAGATCTCTTCCCTCTCTTCGGGATCGAACATCAATTGCAACGATTCGATAGATGACTCATTGGGATAGACATAAATGAACAACCCCCCCTAGAAACGTATAAGAGGTTTTCTCCTCGTACGGCTCGAAAAAGAATGATTCGAATTTATGTATTGTAGTGGCAAATAGATCCACAAAATCATCAATTAGACTATGATTTGAGTCATTTTTTTTTTGTTCTTCCTTCCTGAAAAAAAAAAAAAAAAGAAATCTCATTCGTACTCATAACTCAAGTTGGGTAATTCTCAAAGAGCTCGAAGGGAAATCCTTAGACATTTATTGAGCCGTCTCTAACCTCTTTTGTTTGTCTCGCCTAGAATCGATTTTATTTCTTCCCCATTCTGATCTAGTTGTTGAGACAATTGAAAACGGTGTTTCCTTGTTCCGGTATCCTTTATTTTATCTTTGCTTTGAATCCTTGGGTTTAGACATTACTTCGGTGATCCTTAATTGTTTCAAAATGGTAGCAACATACCTTTTGTTATTTCGTTCTATGGAAACGATTGATTCCCCTGTGATACACTTTTGATCGGAATTGGTAAAACTATTTCGACAAATTCATTTTATTTTTTTTTTTTTACTTGTTCGAACTTGATCCTTTCAATTTCTATACCGAAGATATACTTACGAAGTTGTTCCAACTTATTGATTGGCATTAACCCTAGATCCTTCTCTCTGCTAAATGAACCAATTCTTTATGCTCGAGCTCCATCATGTGCTATATTATAATTATATTATTTTATTACAACCCCAAAATTGGGGTCCTAGTGGAATAGAACAAACTATGTCGAGCCGAGAGCATCTTCTTTGATATATAAAATGGTGGGTACAAGAATCCACAGCCAATAATGTCCTTCAAGTCGCACGTTGCTTTCTACCACATCGTTTCAAACGAAGTTTTACCATAACATTCCTCTAATTTTGGACCGGTATGGAATTGATTCAATATGGAATCATGAATAGTCATTGGCTCAATCGGTATATAGTATATGAAGTCCTCCATACTTTCATTTTCATATATGGATCTGGAGAAGTCTCAGCAAGAATATAATTTAACCCCATATTTTATTAGAAGAATGAAACACATTTATAAAAAACACGAAGAAATGCGTTGCTTAACACTTCTTTACATCTTCAACAGATTGTTAGGGATGATGAATCATGAAAGATCCAATTCTTTCTCAAACAACTAAAACTAAAGAAGGGTCTTTAATTAGATTACCGATACCGGAACAGAATGAGTCATTAACCAAATAAGCTATTCCAATGACCGGGAAAGATCGCAAGTGACTCGATAGGATAGATTCACCAATGTCACACTTCTTCGAGTAGAAAGAATTTATAAGGAATCATAAAAAACAATTTCAAGAATTTCCTACTTCGACATCATTACTGGAAATAAGTTTTCCAGTAAAGACTGAATTGAATCTCTAAATCCATCAACAAGTCGGTACAACGAGGATCTAAAAATGTTTAGCGGATATCTGATTAATTAAATCAGACGCGAGTTTGATCATCATAAGAGACCTCTATGTTTCCTTTCCGATTGAATCATCAATAATTTAAACCAGATAAATGGGTCAAGAAACAAATCCAATTGTTTTGTTTTCTTGGGGATGGATAGAAGGGGCTCATGAAAGAAAAGATTAAGGTCGGTATTCTTTCAGGTATTCTTTCATCTGATTTTATCGTATTCATCAGATACACCAAACAAGTGTTACCGGGGGTAATCGTGGGTATTTAAGGGATCGCAGATCTTTTTCGCCAAAACTGAAACACCGGTGTCACTGATCACTGAAATAGAACAATAACAATACATATAGGCATGGTTCATTTTCTACAGATTTTTCCTTACTTCAGATTCAGGAATCTTTCCATAAAGTAAAGTGAGTGTATGAATCTCCCCCCTCCCCCAATTGATCGCTACATTGATTTCCAATTATTCATTGGAGCCAAATCAAATACAAAATAAAAGAAATTAGGTCCAAAGAAAATAATCTGTTCCTTATTGAATTTTCTTGTTTGTTAATAAGATCCGGATGACAAGGGTCTTGAAATTGATACCTTCCTTTCCTTTGCGGATTAACTCATATCGACACGAATTCCATGGGGATCATGAATCATACCCAAAGCCAATTTAAAAGGATCTTCTTATGGGATGCTATCCTGTCTTGTATAAGTACAAAGCAAAATGGGTTCATATCAATTCGTTGTTACTATTTTGTTTGATTTTGTCCCACCCCAGTCTCAGGAGCTTTAATTCCAGCGATGGAATTAATACCAAGAACCCTCCCGTTTTTTAGGATTCAGGATCCACATAGAATTAGTCATTTTGTCTACCCTATCTTTATTTATATTTACTTTAGGGAAGGTAGAGACTTCTCTTTTATTTCGCATTTCGACTCAGAATGCATCATGTGAGAATCCAAATATCATAGATATGGGGCATAAAGTTTATCCAAATGACTAACTAACCTTCAATATGAATATGGGCGAGGGGGCGAACATATGCTGAATGGCCCACCCAGTTTTTTTTTTTGAATTTCACTTTGATCTTTGTTCCCATCCTACCTATATCAAAAAAGATATTTATTTCCATCCACATGTCATTGATACTCGATCCGTTTGTTTGTGAGAAACAAAATCGAAAGGGAAGATATGATTCTATAGAAGAATCATTAGAAATCACAAAGAAAGATTGGATCACATTGTATCCAACATTACACCCTTAAACAGAAGATTGTTAAAAAGAACAATCTTTGTTATGATAGAATTGGTCTGGGACGGAAGGATTCGAACCTCCGAGTAACGGGACCAAAACCCGTTGCCTTACCACTTGGCCACGCCCCATTTTTATTTCTATTCGACACCGATAAACACTAATATCGGTATTGGTTGTTCGTCAATTCCAGCCCCAATATCTATTGAATTGGTTGTTGCTATGATTCTACGCATGTAGATGTAGAATCAAAATGAATTTATTGATCATTACATATAATTCAATTAAGATATTGTATGTAAGGTATGATTCCTTCTATTCTCATTTGAGAATTGAAGGATTTTTGATTGAGGGAGTTCAAAGAAAAAGAAAGATTTTGCGGCCTACTTTCCCTTCTTTCTTCATTTTCCCCTTATATCAATAACCCAATAATAATGAAATTTTCTCCAAGAACAAAATGTTTGTTATGCTTAATATCTTTAGTTTGATCTGTCTTAATTCTGCCCTTCATTCGAGTAGCTTTTTCTTCGCCAAATTGCCCGAAGCTTATGCTTTTTTCAATCCAATCGTAGATGTTATGCCAGTCATACCTGTGCTCTTTTTTCTCTTAGCCCTTGTTTGGCAAGCTGCTGTAAGTTTTCGATGAGATCTTTAATACTGTCTTAGAAACATTCATGATTTATTCGATAAAAAAAAAATTCTATTCTTAAGAATTGATAAGATCAGATAATGAACCCTCGACTCAAACATGGAAATTCTTTTGGATAACCGAGATGAATCGGAATCACCTCATTTCTTCATTCCTTCTGGGGGTCGAAGACCCTATGTATGGTCCCTACAATACCTAATTGTAGGTATGAGAGATCATTTTGTTAACGAAAGAATCAGAATCTTATTACAAATGCATTCCTGCAAATTCCTTATGTTTTCTAGAAACCGCTTCTTTTCTTGGTGTCAAAACGGAATATGTGGTACAAAAATGGAGAATCTATTCCCCTATTTCCCCCAAAATGATCTTGGAGATTGTGTAATGCTTACTCTCAAACTCTTCGTTTACACAGTAGTGATATTCTTTGTTTCTCTCTTCATCTTCGGATTCCTATCTAATGATCCAGGACGTAATCCTGGACGTGATGAATAAAAAAATCAGGGGTTTTTCCTTGCTCGATTTCTGAATTTTCTTAGGATTTTCTTTCTCCATTCCATACATTTAACTATGAGAAAGGGGGTTAGAGATTTTTTCGAATTCGAAAGGGAAATATCAAGTGATCAGAAGAAACGGAGAGAGGGGGATTCGAACCCTCGGTACAAATAATTCGTACAACGGATTAGCAATCCGCCGCTTTAGTCCACTCAGCCATCTCTCCCAATTTTAAAAGGATAATTCATATGTGACGCGTGAAGTAAAGGTTGATAAAAGTTTTTCCTTATCTTTCTTTATTCTATAAATATAGACGAATTTGATCAATCATCAATTCCCTTTAGATAATGATTCGAAACCGATATCTCCAATAGAAAGAGTACCTCTTTGATTTCGTCCGAAAAGTTCTTTCTTTTATTCCCCCGGCCTGGCCAGTACCTAGCCAGGCCATTCCTTGTTCCAATGAATCATAGATCAAATGATTTATTTGATTTGAAAACGAAAATGCTTGTTATTGAAGCAGCAACAAGGCTATTTCCATTCCTATGATAGGAGTGTCATTTCTTATTATGTTTTTCCTTTTCTCGATTTACTTAAATGGAATAAAAAAAACATATTTTTTTCTATTATAATAGAACTCATATATTTCTTCAAAGAACATGTTTGAACTTGAACCCTTGAGTCCACAACCAAAACAATAGGATTTTTCACTCGATCCAATCGACCCGAATTCATAAGATTTGGCAGTTGAA